CCCCTCGCGGAGTTCTTCTGAATTTTGAATTGTTTTCAAGATCCTATGTTTTCGATTATCTAATAAATCACTTAATGAAAGTAGATTGTCTTTCCATTCATTTCAAAACTTCGACGATCCCTTCCCGAACCAAACATGAACCTTTCGATTCATTTGGCTCTAACGCTCAATTATTGTAATTATTTATGGGAAATTCCCATATATCTTTTTGAATGTAATGAGCCTATCCCCTTTTCTCTATTCATATTCCAAAAGAAAAATAAAAAAATTGATCATTAATCCAAGACCGGAATATTCGGAGGACTCTTCTGACCAAAGAAATAATTGTCAGCAAAGTTGTTTCTTTTTTTTTTTCAAATCCAAAGAATTTTTCTTACTTTATACATAGGTCATCGATTCAGCATTGTATAAAAAAAAGGGTTCAAATCATTTTATCGACATGAGTGTTCTATATCGAAAAAAAAAATTCCAACCATTTGAAACGATTTATGTATTAACATAGTAGTAGAAAGAGTACCATGCTACGTCGTCCGGACTTCAAACGGTTTAGCTTTAACCATGTTAATGGTCCCACATTATTGGTTGATAGAGAATCAAAGTTGATTTACCAATGAATCACGAAATGCTATGGTTCTTCAATATGATTTCTTCATTTTGTCAGAAGTAATTCGCGGGATCATGTACCTTTTCGTAGTTATAACGAGAAAAGTACAGTTGGTTGTATCCAACTTATTCTTGAAATAAACAACTCGCACACACTCCCTTTCCAAAAAAAATCAATACACCAAGCACTACGCTTAGATTTATTGGATTTGTTGCTAAAATATCGGTATTAAATCCGAAACTCCCGGCGGATGGCCAGTAACCCAAAGAAATCAAAGAATCGATTACATTTTTCATACGATCTCCTTTTCTAGATAAAACTAATTATCTATTTCTTTCTATTAATTTTATATGTTTATTTTCAATTTTATTAATTTCCTATTTCGTTTCTAAATAGAGTAAAAAATATATTGATTTTTAAATCAATATATTTTTTTTTCACTTGGAAATTTCCAACAAGAAGGAAAGGATACATACTTATGAGATTCAAATTAGATACCAAGTTTTATAGTAATTGAGAAATCCCTCCCTTGTTGTAACAATCCTAAAAAAAAGTTCCATTCGACATTGGGGACTAAGAAGGGGAACGAAGAAGGCGAGTCGGTATGCTAATGCCTCATCCTCAAATCAGTCCTTCCCATGGGTTATTGTCCCAACGAATAAGTAATTATAGGAGTGAAAGCTTCATATAATTCGAAAAAGCAAGAGCAGCAAGTCCACCAAGTAAATAAAATACGAAAAAATACGGATTTTTTTTAGGATTAAACAAAAGGATTCGCAAATAAAAGTGCTAATGCTACAACCAGTCCATAAATTGTTAAAGCTTCCATAAAAGCCAGACTGAGCAATAAAGTACCTCGTATTTTTCCCTCTGCCTCGGGTTGTCTCGCGATCCCTTCTACAGCTTGGCCCGCAGCAGTACCTTGACCAACCCCAGGTCCAATAGAAGCAAGCCCGACGGCCAACCCAGCAGCAATAACAGAAGCGGCAGAAATCAGTGGATTCATGATAAGTTCCTCACCTCACACCAAAAGAAAGAAATGGTTAATGATACAATCAACTAATGAATTATAACTTATTATTCCATCGCTAAGATTTATCCAATCGAAGGAACTAAAAACTCCGAATTGAAGTAATAATATTATTGAATAATCAGAACTACTTCAATCTCTCTTTTTTAGTTCCTATCCATCCACCTTTTATTCTTCCATTTCTTTTTTTTTTGAAAGCATTCTTTGATGAATTCTTCATTCTCTTTCTTGATTTAATCTCTCTATTCATTCAATATTCAATTCTAAATTACATTACAGACGAAACGGAAGGACTTCCGTTGGAAGCCCTGTCTAAATTCACAGTAGTAGGGCGGATTAGATATATCTTTAGTTCCTATATAACTAGTTAATATCTAATATAACATATACATGTGTTTCTTCCATAACGTAAACCAATTATTCATATCTTGGAGTCAATCGAATTCTAGAATCATTCTTCGAAACACCCACAACCCTTGTCTTATCTTATAGCAATTCGATTCAATACATCTAGTTGACTCCACTCTACCCTAACCAATCCCTTTTCTCGTTTTTTGTAAACCCTTTATTTTTTTAGCATTATCCCACACGGAGACAATCAATCTAAATGGACGAATTCATTAGTCCGAATCCTTGCATAGAAATATCAATATTTGATTGATCAAAGTTCATGTAATTTTTTATTTTTTTCTTTTGTTCAACCGTTGAATTGAATGAAATCAACTGAAAAAAGTGGGAATAATTCTATATAAGATCATTTTTTAATCACTACATCGTAAACGGATACCATAAGAATTCTTATTCAGATTATGACTCCTAATATCCTATATTATTGAATATTGGAATTAAATGAACAAAACAAAAAG